AGCGGTCAAATTATGTTGGATTTTTTAGCATTGAGAATTTATCTAAAAATTCAGTAGAGTTTTTTAGGCTAATATTTGGGCAAAATTTTGCGGAGGGTAAATGCGATATGCATATATATATATATATAATGCGGATGGCTAACCCATATTTCAACTCGGTGGCCTGCACGTTCTCGAACCTTCCTTGGTTTCGGGGTTTGACAAGGAGAACAGGATTTGCTGAGCGTAGGGGGTAGGGGGGTTTGTCGCGCAAAAACCAAAAGGGGGGCATCTATATAAGGGTTAGTTGGAAGAAGAGATGTATATGTTATGCACTTGATAGAGTAATATGTAATTCTTAAGTTATGTCTTTCAATGATGAACCTACTTTAATTCTTGCAAGGAAATGTACAACCTTGATATACTAGTTGCGCCTGCACTCTGAGATGCAAAGTGAAAGGTAACCAAAAAAAAAAACCCTATGCATATAAAAAAATGCCGGGCATGGGGGGTAAGGCGGATTATGTATTTACACCATTAACCGTATGCAAGGAAAGGTAAATAATAATGGAACTTCATACGTCTGTACCTGACAGAGAAACCAGATACAAGGAATAGTTCATAATATACCATTTCTTAGTGTGTGTCCCTGATTCTATCATTAATAATATGCCTTATATGGACCGGTTGGTGGTCTCTTACTACATTAAAATGGTTTAACTAAATCTTAGTTGTTTATTTCGAGGAAAAATGTGAGAGCCATATCTAGGGGAAATATATATTTCCCAGGTTAAAATAAAATATTTTTGAATTTTAACAATTTGCTTTATGTACGTCTTGAACGTTAGTACTTGCTTTTAGGTTAAAATAAATGAATGGTGATAATACATATATATGTACTAACACAACACATGATATTGTGCATACTATGCACTATCATGTGTTTTACCATCAGAAGATAGTTTAATTTAGAATTCTGGCTTTGGGAGCCAGGGGTGGGAGTTAAAATCTCCTTTTTCTGGGCGCTAGGAGGGAATTTAACCCTCGATCTTCGGATTACAAGACCGATGCTTTCAAGCTAAGCTACTAGGGCAAGCTCATTTCAATGCTTTATTTTCCATTAATCCTGCTAGGGGGATAAGAATAAGGAAGAGTGCAAAGTATAGGATGGATGCGATTTGACCAATAATAATGTATGGGTGCTCTACGGGTATGCCTCCAATTCATGTTAAGATAATCATGTCTGCGACTAGGGTTCAAAATAGGAATTGTGTCACGGGACGGAAGGTTAGTCCTCGTTGTTTTGAAGTGTGTAGAATTGGCACAACTATTAGTACTAGAATGCTAAATAGTAGTGCAAGGACCCCGCCTAGTTTATTAGGAATAGACCGGAGGATGGCGTATGCAAATAAGAAGTATCATTCTGGCTGGATATGTGGGGGTGTCACGAGTGGGTTTGCTGGGGTAAAGTTTTCTGGATCACCTAAAAGGTTAGGGGAAAATAGCGCCAGAGAGGTGAGGGCCAGCAGCATGATTACGAAGCCGAGAAGGTCCTTGTAGGAGAAATATGGGTGGAAAGAAATTTTGTCCGCGTCAGAAGTTCATTTGCCCGGGTTGTTTGATCCTGTTTCGTGTAGGAATAGTAAGTGGAGGAGGGTTGCGCCTGCAACGACGAACGGCAGGAGGAAGTGGAACGCGAAGAATCGCGTAAGAGTCGCGTTATCTACTGAGAAACCCCCCCAAATTCATTGAACAAGGGTATCTCCCATGTAGGGGACTGCTGAGAGGAGGTTCGTGATTACGGTAGCACCTCAAAAGGATATTTGTCCTCATGGGAGTACATAGCCCACGAAGGCTGTTATTATAACCAGAAGAAATAGTACTACCCCAATGTTTCAGGTCTCTTTATAAAGGTATGAGCCGTAATATAGACCTCGTGCGATATGCATATATAGGCAGATGAAGAAGAAGGATGCTCCGTTGGCATGTAGGTTTCGAATGAGCCAGCCGTAGTTAACGTCCCGGCAAATATGGGTTACTGATGAGAATGCGGTTGAGATATCGGAGGTGTAGTGTATGGCTAGGAATAACCCTGTTAGGATTTGGGTAATTAAACATAACCCTAGAAGGGATCCGAAATTTCATATTGCTGAAATATTAGATGGTGTTGGAAGATCGACTAGCGCGTCATTAGCGATTTTTATTAGTGGGTGGGTTTTTCGTAGGCTTGCCATTATTGTTCTTGTAGTTGAACTACAACGGTGGTTCTTCAAGTCATCGGTCTCGGTTAAAATCCGAGCAAGAATTATGACCTATTTTGTGTTTTTATTACTGGTAGCTTTAATTGTGGGGTTAATTGCTGTTGCATCTAATCCCACCCCTTACTTTGCTGCTTTAGGTTTAGTGGTAGCGGCGGGGATCGGGTGTGGGGTATTAGTTGGTTGTGGGGGGTCCTTTCTATCCCTGGTTTTATTCTTAATTTACTTAGGGGGGATACTTGTGGTGTTTGCTTATTCGGCGGCCTTGGCTGCTGAGCCATTCCCGGAGGCTTGAGGAAGTCGTTCGGTTGCTGGTTATGTATTGGTATATCTGGTTGGTGTTATCTTAATAGCGGGGGTGCTCTGAGGGGGTTGGTATGAGGGTTCTTGGGTAATCATTGATGGACTTAAGGAGTTCTCTATGTTGCGGGGAGATGTTGGGGGCGTAGCCATGATGTACTCCTTTGGAGGTGCAATATTGGTAATCTGTGCTTGGGTATTGCTTCTAACGCTGCTTGTAGTATTGGAGCTTACTCGGGGTTTAAGTCGGGGCACTCTTCGGGCGGTTTAGATAAGGACTAGGAGAATGGCCAGGGTTATGGTTAGGAGGAAGATGGTTAAGTATGTCTTAATTATTCCCCGCTGAATATCACTTACCACTTTCGCCATGGTCATTTGAGCGAGCGCGAGTCCTTTAGGCCCGGTGGTTTGGAATCATGTTTGGTCAAGCTTAGTTGCAACCGATTGTCCTAGGGTCAGGTTGGTCTTCGGGGAGAGCCGGTGTACTAATGCAGGAAAATATCCCAGCATGTTGGAGAAGTGATGGGTAGAAGTCGTTGGCACGATTTTAATTTGCTTGCCGGTTATGGTTGCAAGCTCCATGGCTACTAGGAGTCCAATAATAGTTACGATCAGGGCTGCTAACTTAAGGGTGGTGGGTATTGTCATGACAGGTGTGGTTGAGGGCAGAAAGTTAGAGGTAATAATAAGGCCCGCAACGATACTCCCTCAGGCAAGCCGTTTGATAGGGTTAATTACTAGGGGGTTGTTTTCGTCAATAGGGGAGAGTGGGAGGAATCGAGGAGACCCCATAGTTACGAAATATACGACCCGGAAGCTGTAGACTGCGGTGAATGAGGTGGCAATCAGTGTAAGAGTTAGGGCCCAGGCGTTAAGGTAAGAGGTGTTTAGGGCCTCAATGATAGCATCTTTTGAGAAGAACCCGGCCAAGAATGGGGTGCCTGTCAGGGCTAGGCTGCCGATCGTAAGATAGGCTGATGTGGCAGGCATGAGCTTGTGAAGGCCTCCCATCTTCCGAATGTCCTGTTCATCATTTAGGCTGTGGATAATAGAGCCGGAGCAGAGAAAGAGCATGGCTTTAAAGAACGCGTGCGTACAAATATGGAGAAACGCCAGTTGTGGCTGACTCAGGCCAATGGTTACTATCATTAAGCCAAGTTGACTGGATGTTGAGAATGCTACAATTTTTTTGATATCGTTTTGGGTAAGAGCACAGGTGGCTGTGAATAAAGTGGTTAGTGCGCCTAAGCATAAACAAATTGTTAGGGCTAGTTGGTTATTTTCCATGAGGGGGTGAAGTCGGATCAATAGGAAGATTCCGGCGACGACCATGGTGCTGGAGTGGAGGAGGGCAGAAACTGGTGTGGGGCCCTCTATGGCAGAAGGAAGCCAGGGATGTAGGCCGAATTGGGCCGATTTTCCTGTTGCTGCAAGAATAAGTCCTACTAAGGGGATGGTCATGTCGAAGCTTTTTGATAAGAAGAAGATTTGTTGAATTTCTCATGAGTTCAGGTTTATCGCGAACCAGGCCATGGCCAAAATTAATCCAATGTCCCCTACGCGGTTATAAATAACGGCTTGGAGGGCCGCTGTATTGGCGTCTGCCCGCCCGTGTCATCAGCCGATTAACAAAAAGGACATAATTCCAACCCCTTCTCAACCAATAAATAACTGGAACATGTTGTTGGCTGTAACAAGCGTAATTATGGCCACCAAGAACAAGAGCAAATATTTAAAGAACCGGTTCATGTTAGGGTCAGAGTGCATATATCATAATGCAAATTCCAAGATTGATCAGGTGACATAAAGGGCGATAGGGGTGAAGATTAGGGAGTAATGGTCGAATTTAAAGCTGATGTTTGCGTCAAATATTTGTGTGTTCATTCAATGTCAGTTCGTGGTAATACTTTCCACTCCTTGGTCGAGGAAAATTATAAGTGGGAGCAAGCTGATGAAGAACGCGGTGCTAACTGCAGCTTTGACATGTGTATTTGCCCACTCTGGTTTTTGAGGGTTAGGGCTCAAGGTTGTTAATAGGGGAAACACAAGGGTTGCGAGGACTAAAATAAGTGAGGATGATATCGCTAGGGCTGTTAGGTTCATAGCTTTTGCTTGGATTTGCACCAAGAGTTTTTGGTTCCTAAGACCAATGGATGAGCTGTTATCCTTCAAAAGCGTAAGGAAGCCGAGGACTTTAACCTCGGTGCATAAGGATTAGCAGTACTTACTGATGGCTGTCCTTCCTTGGTGAGTAAGGGGATTTTAACTCCTGTCTTTAGAATCACAATCTAATATTTTGGTTAAACTATACTTACTAGTAACATCATCCTCACATAAGTTCTGGCTTTGTCACAAGGAGAATTACTGGAATAAGGTGAAGGGCCATTAATAGGTGTTCTCGGGTGTGGAAAGGTGCAAGTTTTATGATGTGGGCTGGTGATGGGCCGCGTTGAGATATTAAGAACATATAAGAGGAGTAACCGGCGGTAATTAGCGTACCTAGTCCTGTGAGTGCGATGGTTCAGGGGGATCAGTTGAATAGGGTTGTAATAATCATAAGTTCTCCTATTAAGTTAGGTAAGGGTGGTAGTGCTAGGTTAGCCAGATTAGCAATGAATCATCATATTGCTGTTAGCGGGAAGATTATTTGTAATCCTCGGGCAAGGATTATTGTTCGACTATGTGTTCGTTCGTAGGCCGTGTTTGCTAGACAGAATAATATAGAGGATACTAAGCCGTGGGCAATTATGAGAATAATTGCTCCTGAAAACCCTCATGGAGTTTGAATTAGGATCCCTCCGGCTACGAGGCCTATATGGCTTACAGAGGAGTAGGCGATCAGTGATTTGAGGTCTGTTTGTCGTAGGCAAATGGACCCGGTTATGATAATGCCTCATAGTGCTAGGATAATAAAGGGGTAAACTAGTTCTTTAGAGAGTGGGTCTAATATAACCATTATTCGCATCATTCCGTACCCTCCTAGTTTTAATAGGACTGCTGCTAGTACTATAGATCCTGCAACGGGGGCCTCTACGTGTGCTTTTGGTAATCATAGGTGTACTCCATATAGTGGTATCTTGACTAAAAAGGCGATTAAGCAACCGGCCCACCAGATCTTGTGGCCTCAGGCGTCTAGTAATATTGGCTGGGTGTATTGGATTACCAGCATAGATAAGGTTCCTGTAGATTGTTGGAGGAGAAGTAGGGCGACTAATAGTGGGAGGGATCCGGCTAGGGTATAAAATAGGAAGTAGGTCCCTGCGCTGAGGCGTTCAGTTTGGTTACCTCATCGAGTAATAATAATAAGGGTAGGGATAAGTGTAGCTTCGAATATAATATAAAACATAATAATTTCTGTGGCACCGAATGCTATAATTAGGAAAGTTTGAAGTGAGGCAAGAAGGGTAATGTAGAGGCGTTGTCGGCTTATTGGTTCGGGATTAATGTGGTTTTGGCTGGCTAAAATTATTAAGGGGAGGAGTCAGCATGTTAATACTAGGAGGGGGGTGGATAGGGGGTCTGTGGCTAAATATGAGCTAGATGTGGTTCATCCGGTCTCCGACGTTCATTTAAGTCAGGTGAGGCTAATAAGGGCAATTGAAAGACTATGAGTAGTTGTAGCAGTCCATAATCATTTAGAGGGGACCAGTCAAATTGTTGGGAATAGTATAATCGTAGGAATTAGCACTTTTAGCATTGCAGGAGATTAAGGTTTTGTAGGCGGTCCGTGCCATGGGTGCGGGCCGTGGCGACTAGGAGTGCAAGGCCTGTACTTGCTTCGCAGGCGGAAAAAGCTAGTAGTAGTATGGGGGCCGTAGAGAAGCTTGTTGATTCGAATTGCAGGGTTCACAGGGCTAGTGCAATAAATAGGGATAGTATTATTCCTTCTAGGCACAATAATGCAGAGAGTAGGTGTGTGCGGTGAAATGCTAATCCTATTAATCCTAAAATAAAGGCTGAGCTAAAGCTGAAGTGTACTGGTGTCATAAGGGGGTCGTGGATTTAAACCACGGTTTTCTGAGCCGAAATCAGAGGTCTTTCTTGGACTAACTCCCTATTCTGCTCATTCCAGGCCCCCTTGGGTTCATTCATAAACTAATCCGAGGGTTAATAGCACTAGGACGGCAGTTGCTCAAAAGAATGTTCCGGTTGGGCTGTGAAGTTGGTCTCCCCAGGGTAGAGGGAGGAGAAGGGCAATTTCTAGGTCAAATAAGAGGAATAAAATTGCTACTAAGAAGAACCGAAGGGAGAAGGGTAGTCGGGCAGATCCTAGTGGGTCAAACCCGCACTCATAGGGGGAGAGCTTCTCCGCGTCCGGGTTTATTTGTGGTAATCAGAAGGACACTACTGCTAGGACTGATGATAGGGTTATTGTAATAATAAAAATAGTTGTAATTAGGTTCATTATCTTTCCCTGGGGTTTAACCAAGACTAAATGATTGGAAGTCACTTGTACTAACTTTAATACTAGAAAGATATGAGCCTCATCAATAGATGGATACGTAAAGGAATAGTCAGACTACGTCAACGAAGTGTCAGTATCAGGCAGCGGCTTCAAAGCCGAAGTGGTGTTCGGATGTAAAGTGATATTGAATTTGGCGGAGAAGGCAGACGGCTAGGAAGGTTGATCCGATAATAACGTGTAGGCCATGGAATCCTGTGGCCACAAAGAATGTAGAGCCATACACTCCGTCTGCAATTGTGAAAGGTGCTTCGTAGTACTCCATGGCTTGAAGGGCGGTGAAATAAAATCCTAGAATAATTGTAAGTGCGAGAGATTGAATGGCTTGCTTTCGTTCACCCTCTATAATGCTGTGGTGGGCTCATGTGACTGTAACCCCAGATGCTAGTAATACAGCTGTGTTGAGGAGGGGCACTTCGAATGGGTCCAGTGTGGTGATTCCTGTGGGGGGTCAGCATCCTCCTAGCTCAGGCGTTGGTGCCAGACTTGAATGGTAAAAGGCTCAGAAGAAGCCTAGGAAGAAGAACACTTCAGAAGTAATAAATAGAATTATACCATAGCGTAGTCCTTTTTGCACTGGTGGCGTGTGGTGTCCTTGGAAGGTCCCCTCGCGAATAATATCGCGTCATCATTGGAATATTGTGAGGAGTAGAAGAACTAGTCCAAGAGTTATTAGTGTTATTGAGTGGAAGTGAAACCAGATTGCTAGGCCGGATGTTATTAGTAGGGCACCGACGGCTCCGGTTAGTGGTCATGGGCTTGGATCAACCATATGATATGCATGTGCTTGGTGGGCCATTAAACGTTTTCTTGTAGATAGAGGCTTAGAAGCAGTACAAATACGTAGCCCTGAATCATGGCTACTGCAACTTCTAGAAGTGTTAGTAAGAAGAGCACGGCGGCAGTCAGAATTGCTACTGTTGGCATTATAGGCAATAATACGAATACGGCTGTGGCGATGAGTTGAATTAGTAGGTGGCCTGCGGTTAAGTTGGCTGTAAGTCGGACTCCCAGTGCTAGAGGTCGAATAAATAGGCTAATTGTTTCGATAATAATTAGTACGGGAATTAGGGGGATAGGGGTTCCTTCTGGTAGAAGGTGTCCAAGGGCGACTGTTGGTTGGTTTCGTATACCAATAATCACTGTGGCGAGTCATAGTGGCACAGCGAGTCCTATATTTAAGGACAGTTGTGTGGTAGGTGTAAAGGTGTATGGGAGAAGGCCTAACATATTAATAGTAATAAGGAATACTATTAAAGAGGCTAGTAGCAGCGCCCATTTATGTCCTCCTACGCTCAAAGGCAGTATAAGCTGGTTCGTAAACCGGTTAATAAATCATGTTTGGACAGTAATAAGTCGGTTGTTTACTCATCGAGATGGCGGGGTTGGAAATAATACTCAGGGCAGCGCAATTGCAACGGCAATGAGTGGGATTCCTAGGAAGGATGGGCTCGCGAATTGATCGAAAAAGCTTACTATCATGGTCAGTTTCAAGGCTCAGTTTTATGTTTTTCTTCACTTATTGGTGCTGGTTCGTTTGGTGCTGTATGATTTAAGATTTTGGTTGGGATAATAGTGAGGAAGACGATTCATGAGAATACTAGAATTGCGAATCAAGGGTTGGGGTTGAGTTGAGGCATTTCACTAGAGGTGGTCGGTAGTCACCAAACTTTGGCTTAAAAGGCCAACGCTTTGTCAATAATTAGCTTTCTAGTGAGGCGTCTTCTAGTATTAATGAGGATCAGCTTTCGAAGTGTTCTAGTGGAACAGCCTCGACTACAATAGGATTAAAGCTGTGGTTAGCTCCACAGATTTCAGAACATTGTCCGTAAAATACACCTGGGCGTGAGGCAATGAAGGCAGTTTGATTTAACCGCCCGGGCACGGCATCTATTTTAACACCTAAAGATGGAACGGCTCAAGAGTGTAATACATCTTCTGCGGATACTAGGACACGAACTGGTGATTCTATTGGAACTACCATTCGGTGGTCTGTTTCCAGAAGTCGAAATTGGCCCGGGGTGAGATCTTGAGTTGGAATTATATAGGAGTCAAATCCTAGGTCTTCATAATCGGTATATTCGTAGCTTCAGTATCACTGATGACCTATAGCCTTGATTGTTAGATGGGGGTCGTTAATCTCGTCTATAAGGTATAAAATACGAAGGGAGGGTAGGGCGATTAAAACTAGAATAACAGCTGGTAGGACTGTTCATACAATCTCGATTTCTTGGGAGTCTAAAATATACTTATTGGTAAGTTTGGTTGAGACCATTGCAATAATAATATAGAGTACTAAGATGCTAATTAAGAGTACAATTATTAGGGCGTGGTCATGGAAGTGAAGAAGTTCTTCTATAACGGGTGATGCCGCGTCTTGGAATCCTAGTTGTGTGGGATGTGCCATTAAGCTTTGGGCTTAAGACATACAGGGGTTTAACTGCGATTTCACCTCGACAAGGTGATGTAATATGCACATTTTACTAATGTCTTATAAGAAAGTGACAGAGTGGTTATGTGACTGGCTTGAAACCAGTATATGGGGGTTCAATTCCTCCCTTTCTCGTTAGTTTGATTGAACTTGTACAAATGCTGGTTCCTCGAATGTGTGGTATGGTGGAGGGCAGCCATGGAGTCATTCTACGTTTGTTATGGTTAGCTCTACTGAGGATACTTCCCGTTTGGCGGCGAAGGCTTCTCAGAGGATAAATAGGAACATGATTACTGCCACTAATGAGATGAGTGATCCGATAGATGATACGGTGTTTCATAAGGCATATGCGTCTGGGTATTCAGAGTACCGTCGTGGCATCCCTGCCATACCTAGGAAATGTTGGGGGAAAAATGTAAGGTTTACGCCAATAGACATAATTCCAAAATGAATTTTTGTTCAGGTATCATTTAGTGTGTATCCTGAGAAGAGTGGGAATCAGTGAACGAAGGCTGCCATGATGGCAAACACGGCACCCATTGATAGTACATAGTGGAAGTGAGCGACTACGTAATATGTGTCGTGGAGGACAATGTCAAGTGATGAGTTAGCTAATACAATTCCTGTTAATCCTCCTACTGTGAAAAGGAAAATAAATCCTAGGGCTCATAGCAGAGGAGTCTCTCATTTGATAGAGCCTCCGTGGAGCGTAGCAAGTCAGCTAAATACTTTTACACCAGTTGGGATAGCAATAATCATTGTTGCGGATGTAAAATAGGCACGGGTGTCTACGTCCATTCCAACAGTGAACATATGGTGGGCTCAAACGATGAACCCAAGGAGGCCAATGGCCATCATAGCTCAAACCATCCCCATGTAGCCAAATGGTTCTTTTTTACCGGAGTAATAGGCCACGACATGTGGAATGATACCAAATCCAGGTAAAAAAAGGATATAAACTTCTGGGTGACCAAAGAATCAGAATAAGTGTTGATATAAGATTGGGTCCCCTCCCCCTGCCGGGTCGAAGAATGTGGTATTAAGATTACGATCTGTAAGAAGCATTGTAATTCCAGCAGCCAGAACTGGTAGTGAGAGGAGGAGAAGGACAGCTGTTACTAATACGGCTCACACAAAGAGAGGCGTTTGATATTGGGAGATGGCTGGGGGTTTCATATTAATAATGGTGGTAATGAAGTTGACTGCACCTAAAATTGATGATACACCTGCTAGATGGAGCGAGAAGATTGTTAAATCTACTGATGCTCCTGCGTGGGCAAGATTGCCTGCGAGGGGTGGGTATACTGTTCATCCCGTCCCAGCCCCGGCCTCAACCCCAGAAGAAGCTAATAGCAGTAGGAATGACGGCGGAAGGAGTCAGAAACTCATGTTATTTATTCGTGGGAATGCTATATCGGGTGCACCAATCATTAGTGGGACGAGTCAGTTTCCAAACCCTCCAATAAGAATTGGCATGACTATAAAGAAAATTATTACAAAGGCGTGGGCGGTAACGATGACATTATAAATTTGATCATCACCTAAGAGTGACCCAGGCTGGCTTAGTTCGGCCCGGATAAGGAGGCTTAGGGCAGTCCCCACTATCCCGGCTCAGGCACCAAATACAAGATAAAGGGTACCAATGTCTTTGTGGTTTGTAGAAAAGAATCAGCGCGTAATTGCCACAGGTAGGGTAGCCGAGCGCCCAGGCGGTGGTGTGTAGCCCCGAAGACAGAGGTTTAAGTCCTCTCCCTATCACAGCCCCGTGGTGGAGAAACACATTGGATTGCAAATCCAGAGACGCAGAGTAATACCCTGCCGGGCTTTTTCCCGCCTTTCTCGGCTAACGGCGGGAAAAGTAGATGGATGCTCGCTGGTTTGAGCGCTTAGCTGTTAACTAAGAGTTTGTAGGATCGAGGCCTTCCCATCTAGAAAGGCCTTAGTTTAACAAAAACATTTGATTTGCAATCAGAAAATGCAAGATAGACTCTTGTAGGTCTTATCAGGGACTAGAAGATTTTCACTTCTGCTTAGGGCTTTGAAGGCCCTTGGTCTTATGCTATCCTAAGTCCCTAGGTAACCAGTATTGCAATGGTTGGGGATACTGGCAGGAGACCAAGAGCTATTGTGGTAAATAGGGCTAGGGGTAGAGACGCTTGAGTTGTCCGGACCCGCCAAGGGGTAGTTGCGGCAGTAGTATTAGGGGAGATGGTAAGGGTCATGGCGTAGCAAAGTCGTAAATAAAAGTATAAACTGAGAAGGGCGGCTAAGGCTATAATGGTGGCAGTGAGGGGAAGGCTTTGCTTTGCCAATTCCTGTAGAATTAGTCACTTTGGTATGAAGCCCGTAAGTGGGGGTAGCCCCCCCAGAGATAGCAATACTAGGGCAGTGGTGGTGGTCAAGATAGGGCTCTTTGATCAGACGACTGCGAGGGTGCTGACTTTTGTAGCGGATGAAATTTTTAGGGTGAGGAATGCGGCGGATGTTATGAAGATGTATGTTAATAGCGCGAGTAGGGTAAGTTGGGGGGCATACTGCAGAACGATAATTATTCAGCCTATGTGGGGCATTGAGGAGTAGGCTAGAATCTTCCGCAGTTGGGTTTGGTTCAGGCCGCCTCACCCTCCGACTAGGGTTGATATAAGTCCGAGGGCTGTCAATAGCAGGGGGTCGATGGCTTGGGCTGTTTGGATGATAAGGGCAAGTGGTGCAAGCTTCTGTCAGGTCGAGAGAATCAGTCCTGTTAAAAGATCTAATCCTTGTAGGACCTCGGGCATTCAGAAATGTATGGGTGCTAAGCCAATTTTTAGTGCTAAAGCAGCAATAATTACTGCACTAGCAATGGGGTTTGACATGTTGTTCATATCTCATTCTCCTGTAATTCAGGCATTTGTTGTGCTTGCGAACAGGATTATGGCTGCTGCGGTGGCTTGAGTCAGGAAGTATTTCGTGGTTGCTTCTACTGCACGGGGGTGATGGTGTTGCGCTATTAGTGGGACAATTGCTAGGGTGTTGATTTCTAGGCCTATTCAAGCTAATAATCAGTGAGAGCTAGCAAAGGTAAGGGTAGTTCCCAGTCCCAGGCTGGATAATAGGACTATTAGTACGTAGGGATTCATTGATGGAGGAGGGATTTTAACCGTCATTTTCGGGGTATGGGCCCGAAAGCTTATTTAGCTGACCCCATCTTAGAAAGTGGTGTAGAGGAAGCACTAAGAGTTTTGATCTCTTGGGCATGGGTTCGACCCCCTTCTTTCTAAGAACTGAGGGGATTTTAGCCCCTATTAGCCACTCTATCAAAGTGGTCCCTGGGCATTCGGGCACAGTTCCTAGGTTATAGTTGTGGGGGAAGCCCCGCTAGTGCAATTGGGAGGGAGATGTGTCATAAGACAAGGGCTAGTGTGAGGGGAAGAAAGTTTTTCCATACGAGGTGTATAAGTTGGTCGTATCGGAACCGGGGGTATGAGGCTCGGACTCACAGGAATATAACTGAGAGGAATGAGGCCTTGATTATGAGCCCAATTGTTGTCAGCTCCGGCATACCTGTAAAATGGGATGTTCCTAGAAATAATACGGCCGATAGGGTGTTTATGAGTAAGATGTTTGCATATTCGGCTAGAAAAAATAGGGCGAAAGGTCCTCCTGCATACTCTACGTTGAAGCCTGAGACAAGTTCTGATTCGCCTTCGGTGAGGTCAAAGGGTGCTCGATTAGTCTCCGCTAGGGTTGAAATATATCATATTGCGGCCAGAGGTCATGCAGGCGCTAATAGCCAGATGCTTTCTTGAGCTGTATTGAACGTTTGGAGGGTGTAGCCCCCAGAAAAGATGATGACTGAAAGGAGGATAAGTCCCAGGCTTACTTCGTAGGAAATTGTTTGAGCTACTGCTCGTAAGGCCCCAATTAGTGCATACTTTGAGTTTGATGCTCAGCCTGACCCGAGAATGGAATATACTGCGAGGCTTGAGAGGGCTAGAATAAACAGAACGCCCAGGTTGAGGTCAATGACTGGGTAAGGTATGGGTAGGGGTGCTCATAGCGTCATGGCAGGGGTTAAGTGCAAGGGATAGGGGTCGCTTAAAAAAGAGGAAGGGGGGATGAGGTGGAGGGGACGGACGGGCTCTTTGATAAACAACTTGATCCCGTCAGCGATGGGTTGCAGTAGCCCGTAGGGTCCTACTACATTGGGGCCTTTTCGCAGTTGCATATAGCCTAACACTTTTCGTTCAAGAAGGGTTAGGAAGGCCACAGCTAATAGCACTGGAACAATATAGGCAAGGGGATTAATTAGGTGGCTCATTAGGGTGTTCAGCATAAACTGGGGAGAGGATTTGAACCTCTGGTTTAAAGGGCTTAGGCCTTTCGCAATTTACCATGCTCTGCCACCCCAGTATGTCCTTATTTCGGACGGCAGGGGTTTTGGCCCTCCCTTTACTTAATTTATTTGTTTTCATCAATTAGGGGCGGGGCATGCTTCAAGTATGGGCCCCTCTTTTCCGATCCTTTCGTACTAGGAAAAGTAGCGCTACAGATAGAAACTGACCTGGATTGCTCCGGTCTGAACTCAGATCACGTAGGACTTTAATCGTTGAACCAACGAACCCTTAATAGCGGCTGCACCATTAGGATGTCCTGATCCAACATCGAGGTCGTAAACCCCCTCGTCGATATGGACTCTGGGAGAGGATTGCGCTGTTATCCCTAGGGTAACTTGGTTCGTTGATCGGCTTTTCAGTCGGATCATTTTTGGTCAGATGTTCTGCGGCTTAGAGATGTGTCTCTTAGCTTTGGGGTTTAGCCCAGTCCACTCGGAGGCTTTTTTCTCCTCCGTGGTCGCCCCAACCGAAGGTAAAATTTCATTCGCCACTAGGTTCTTGCTTTATGTAGAGTCGTTTAACGTGGTTGAACTTTGTACCTTAAGCTCCAAAGGGTCTTCTCGTCTTGTATAATTATACCCGCTTCTGCACGGATAGATCAATTTCACTGACTGAAGGGGGGAGACAGTTAAGCCCTCGTCTAGCCATTCATACAGGTCTCTATTTAAGAGACAAGTGATTGCGCTACTTTTGCACGGTCAAAATACCGCGGCCGTTGAACCCGTAGTCACTGGGCAGGCTGGACCTCCTATACTCAATATAGTTGCAGGAGGCGATGTTTTTGGTAAACAGGCGAGGCTTGTGTTTGCCGAGTTCCTTCCCCCTCTTTTAGTCTTTCCCTTAAAAATAGCACTCCAGTGTGGGGTTAACGATTGCTTAGCTGTGAGTTCTTCCTGAGGTCTATATTGTTCACATTACCCTCTTGGGTTGGGTTCGTTAAATTCCAGTGGCTAGTCCGATCTGGTTTACACTTGTGCTGGGAGAAGAGCAGGTCTTCTTGTTACTCATTTTAGCATAATCTCTTCCATGTTGGCATGGGTTGGCCTGATATAATTAGGGGAGTAAGATTTTTTATCGGTATAATAAATTTCCTTCTGTCTGAGCTTTAACGCTTTCTGTTTAGGTTGCTGCCTTTTAGCGGCATAGAACAGTGTATTTTATTTATTTAATGATCTTTATCCTCCTGTAAAGGTTGTATCCTTTGTTAAAGGGGCTGTACCCCCTTTAACTAACTCTCTTACATTTCCCTGAGTACCTTAGTGGTGTATTCTCTGGCTTGGGGTGTATGAGGCTGAACTTCTATCCACTTCTCAGGCAACCAGCTATCACCAGGTTCGGTAGGTCTGTCACTTCTACCCGGAGCTCTTCCCACTCTTTTGCCACAGAGACGGGTTAGCCCTAAATTAACATAGGCTGTCTCGGGGTAGCTCACCTGGTTTCGGGGTTTCAAACTAAAGGTCTCTTTGCTTGAGGGTGCTGGCTAAATCATGATGCAAAAGGTACAAGGTTTAGTCTTTGTTTCTCTTCGCTTATATGGGTTGTTTCATTTCTCTTTCAGCTTTCCCTTGCGGTACTTTCTCTATTGCTTTAGGTTGAGCCTTTTCCGTCTCCCGTACTCAGGCAAAAAAATGGTTTAATTTATGGTGTTAGGGCCATGTTCTGTTATAAATATCGTCATATTATGTGTATAATTAAGCTAGCTGGTTGGCTCAGGGTGATCCAATTTGCATGGATGTCTTCTCGGTGTAAGTGAGATGCTTAACTAACTCAGCCACGCCCTGAATTTAATCCAAGTGCACCTTCCGGTACACTTACCATGTTACGACTTGCCTCCCCTTGTCAGCGCTTTATTGTTAGTTAGCTTCATTGCATTTTGACAGGGGAGAGTGACGGGCGGTGTGTACGCGCCTCAGAGCCGGGTTCAAAAGGACACTCTGCTTCCTTTTTACTACTAAATCCTCCTTCAAGCACTATTTCATGTTGCATGTCCGTAGTGTTCTATTGTAGAAAATGTAGCCCATTTCTTCCCGCTTCGTACGCTACACCTCGACCTGACGTTCTGGGTTGTGCCCATTTTGCTTACTTTTATTGCCTTCACAGGGTAAGCTGACGACGGCGGTATATAGGCTGGGGTGGCTAGAAGTGGTGAGGTTTAACGGGGGTTATCGGTTCTAGAACAGGCTCCTCTAGGGGGGTCTAAGGCACCGTCAGGTCCTTTGGGTTTCAAGCTAATGCTCGTAGTACCCGGGCGGACGTCTAATTGTAGTTGAACGTCTAGGTTTATAGCTGAGCATAGTGGGGTATCTAATCCCAGTTTGTTTCTCAGCTTTCGTGGGGTCAGGTGGGCTTTATTAAAGCTACTTTCGTATATTGGGCTTCGGACACCTAGAAGCGTATGACAGCCAAAGGGCCATTTGACTTTATTACTATGCTTCCTTAACCACCCTTTACGCCGTGTATCATTAACTAGGGCCCCTCGTTTAACCGCGGTGGCTGGCACGAGTTTTACCGGCCCTCTTAACCCTGACTGAGTCAAGTTTTCACTCATGGCTTAATATTTATCACTGCTGAATTCCCTTGGGGGTGTGGCTCGGCCAGGCGTCTTGGGCTAAAAATTTGTGCCTGATGCCCGCTCCTCGTCCCCGGGCAGGGGATTAAGGGCATACTCACGGGGTTGCGGAGACTTGCATGTGTAAGTTGGGTTAGAGCTAATAATAAGGTCAGGACCATGCCTTTATGCATGCGGAGCTTCTCAGGGCCCATCTTAACATCTTCAGTGTTATGCTTTGTATTAAGCTACGCTAGC